TTTTTTTAGCGTCCGTCTATAATGACTGATGAATCAAGAACTTTCAATTGAAACTAAACGAATTCTTTAAATTAGTTTTTATTACCGTCGTATCTGGATTGAGACTTAGGTAAATGTTTTATTCATATATGTATTAAAAGAACATATCTAATTTAGCTCTTTCATGCCTATTCTAACTAGTTATTTTGGTTTTTTACTGGCTGCTTCAACTATAACCTCAGCTATATTTATTGGTTTGAACAAGATACGACTTATTTGAAATGAATGAAATTCAATAAACAATTTACAAAAATCAAAATCAAAACCTCCCAGAATATTTTATTTCAGTTATTCTATGGTTCTCAATTGCGAATTCCCGGTCATTGAGATTCACGGATAATTCAGATTAATATTTAGGGATAGATCTTACCTATCTTTTTATTCCCTAAAACAAATCAAAATGATTGAAGTTTTTCTATTTGGAATCGTCTTAGGTCTAATTCCTATTACTTTAACAGGATTATTTGTAACTGCATATTTACAATACAGGCGCGGTGATCAGTTGGACCTTTGATTGAGTAACATTTCTTTTTTTGATTGACCTCCTACAAGGAGGAGGTCAAATTTAAGTTGCAATTAGACTTTGTTTTGTTAAGTTATTTCATTGTAATTCGACATAACATAAACGGAATCACGCTCTGTAGGATTTGAACCTACGACATCGGGTTTTGGAGACCCGCGTTCTACCGAACTGAACTAAGAGCGCTTTCTTATATCCTATAACAGTAGATACAATTGTAAAGTGTAAAGAAAAGGATTTTTTTACCCCCGAGGGGTCTTGTGTACATGTACATATAGTATGTAAAAATGAAAGATTATGTCCAAAATTTCCCGATCTTACTCAAGGAATCCCTCGTAACTGTCCATAGGAGAAAGAATAGGTAGGGATGACAGGATTTGAACCTGTGACATTTTGTACCCAAAACAAACGCGCTACCAAGCTGCGCTACATCCCTTTTAAAAATTGTTGTACAGTGTCATTGTATAAAATACATGTCTTGTTTTCCACATCCTTCTTTTTTGCTCTACCTATATAGATAGGTAGAAAATGTTCTTGTCATTTTTTTAGGGAGCGGAAAAATTGAATCTGCTGGGTCATTATACATATGCATTTTAGTTAGTAATTCCTAATTCTAATTTTATTTCAAGCAAAAACAAATGATCTTGAACTAAAATATCGGGTTATCTATGATCTATGTATTAGAATATCGAACTAGGACTATATATGTATTACAATATACAATACAAATAAAGAATTAAAATAAATAAGAAAAAAATAGAAAATAAAAGAAGAAGGAGGATTTTCAATGCGAGATATAAAAACATATCTCTCAACGGCACCTGTGCTAACCACTCTATGGTTTGGGTCTTTAGCAGGTCTATTGATAGAAATTAATCGTTTATTTCCGGATGCCTTGTCATTCCCCTTTTTTTCATCTTGATTGAATTCTTGTATTGATCTGTGAAGAAATGAAGAAGATTTGAGATACAATTCTACGTAACATGGCTCCAATTTTGCTTCCTTTTTCTTTCCTATCCTAAAAAAAAAGAAAGAGAAAGAGTGTATCGAACCTCAGTCAAAATACAGTGAATCTACGATAGGATTTTTTGGAAAAGAAATGGAAATGTGGATCCAGTCTAGGGGCGACAAAATTTTAACATAGAAAGAATAAAATAATGAGATTAGGATAGGAATAATTCATAGTTAGAAAAAATTGTATTAATTAATTATTACGATATTCTTAATATTCTTCTATTAATGAATATGACTCTTTTTCTTTATAGTTCTAGTTATTCATAGTAATTCTATTTTAAATTATAGTACTCCGAAGTTATTCGAATTCCAATAATTTGAAAAAGAAAATATTTACAAATTCCATTTCTAGTTAGTAACTTTTATTAATATAGTCTAGATATAGAATATAGATTTTTTTTTATTTGGTTCGGATCAAAAAGAAAATGAAGAGAGTTCTAAAGTGAAGTCGATCCAAAATGAAAAGGAGGTTCATGGCCAAGGGTAAAGATATCAGAATTATAGTGATTTTGGAATGTACCTGTTGTGTTCGAAAGGGTGTCAATAAAGAATCGCCGGGCATTTCTAGATATATTACTCAAAAGAATCGACACAATACACCCAATCGACTAGAATTTAGAAAATTTTGTCGCTATTGTCAAAAGTATACGATTCATGGGGAAATAAAGAAATAGGTGGAACGGAATGTGTGTGTGATTTTTACAAGTAGCGGGAAGAGTAAGAACTTTACATCTTAACATATATAATACAAACCAAATCCGATTTTGGTCGAATCTTAAATAAATAAGAAAAAAAATAGAATTCTATTTTATGGATTCTTTTATATAGAAGGAATAAACAAACAAGGAATAAGTAAACCATGGATAAATCCAAACAACCTTTTCGTAAATCCAAGCGATCTTTTCGTAGGCGTTTACCCCCAATTGGATCGGGGGATCGAATCGATTATAGAAACATGAGTTTAATTAGTCGATTTCTTAGTGAACAAGGAAAAATCTTATCTAGACGGACGAATAGGTTGACCTTGAAACAACAACGATTAATTACTATTGCTATAAAACAAGCTCGTATTTTATCTTTGTTACCTTTTCGTAATAATGAGAAACAATTGGAGAGAGTGGAGTCGATCCCTAGAACTACTGGTCCTAGAACCAAAAATAAATAGATATACTCCTCAAAACTCCAATTGAGGACTCAAGCTTATATTAATTTTTGCTCGAAAAAACTAGAATCCAGATTTGATTCTTGTATTATAAAAAAGGAAAAATGGGGAAGAAATCTTTTTTTCTTGAAAAATGTTCGTTTATTCTTACTACTCAAATCTTAATTTCTTTTTATTCTATCTTCCCGGAGTCCTTTCTCCGGGAAATCCCTTTTCAATCATTCTTGTTTCATGTATAATAGATTCTATTAAGATTCTTTTATTCCTTTATTTGATTTGTATTTTTTTTTTATTTCTGATTGATGATTTTATTTGAAATAATATCAAAACAATTCTTATTTGATAGGGCTATTTGCGCAAGTATTTTACGATTCAGAAGCAATTGTCTCTTGTACAGATTGTTGATGAATAGGCTATAACTATAGAATAGCCTATCCTCACGAGTTACCGCATTTATCCGAGTGATCCACAAACGACGAAAATCTCTCTTTTTCCTGCTCCTATCTCGATGAGAGGAAACCAAAGCTCTCATTCTTTGTTGAATAGTTGTTCGAGTAAGTCTTGAATGAGCCCCTATAAAGGTTGATGCAAATAAACGAATCTTTTTTCGACGTCTCCGAGCTGTATATCCTCGTTTAACTCTGGTCATTGAATCAAATGAAACTTTCTTGAATAACTAATTGATTTCTCTTCTTTCAGTCATCCTTTTCTTCCGGTCAATTAATAACAAAGCGGATTCTTCCAATATATAAAATATAAATTCCAATGGCTTTTGCGACTATGACCTTCCCGACCACTATTTTTTCTTTCTTCAAAGTATCTCGCCTGTAAATAAGAAATTCGACTGCTACTAAATAAATAAATAAAAAAGAATAGTGGGTTTCCTCGTTTCTATGGCAACTTCTGAAACGGTGAGGTCCTCTCTATACACCGGAGCCTCTTCTTTCATTTCATCAAATTTTATTGTGAACTTGTATAGTTCACACTCTTTGGCTCTACCCATCCATTTTTCAATTAGAATTCTTTTTTCAATTCTAATTAGAAAGTAATAGTCCTTTTCACAAAAAAAGCTATCCATACAGTGACGGCATTTAATTCTGAAAGTTGGCTAGGTAGCTGACCTTGTTAGTCCGTTTTTTCAAGAAAAGGAATAGGAGCATAACCTTTTTCCTCCGCTTAATGGATAACTATTTGTTACCAATGGAGAATTACTTCTCATCTCAAACGGAGTGATTGGATTTGCACCAATAGAAACCATAAATTCATAACATAATTAGGTAGATGATAGATCTTCATTTTTAGATACTAGTAAATTAAATGGCCGTCTTCCACTCTATCTATCCTAATTCATTGATAGTGGTCGTTGATACTTTTGCATTTCTTCAAACTCATCATGATCTGAACTGAACGAGTCGCACATACACCCTAGTACATGTTCCTCGACGCTGAGGACATCCTCGAAGAGCGGGAGATTTCGTGACATTTCTTATTGGCTGTCTTGCGTTTCTAATAAGTTGTTTAATGGTTGGCATGGCGTGTCTATAGAATCTCATTCTAGATAGAATAGAGCGGGTTGGCTTAGATCGATCTTAACCTGATGGTTGATGATTATGAATGATTTCTATTCACACGGAAATTTCAAATTTTGAAACGGAATTCTTATATTTATATGGAATCCCTAGTATTTTGATTTTCGATCGCTACAAGATCAACGATGCCATAAGCTTGGGCTTCTGTTGCTGACATAAAAACATCCCTTTCCATATCTTCGGATATAACCCATAAAGGGTTGCCCGTTCTTTGTACATAAACTTTTGTGAGAGTTTCGCGAAGCTTCAATAGTTCTTCTGCTTCCAGAATAAAATCCCCTGCTTGTGCCTCGTAAAAAGAACTAGCAGGTTGGTGAATCATAACCCTGATGATATTGATATAACATCATGAATGGTTCTTTTATCTATATATCGCACGATTGGGTTAAAGTAAGGGATAATCAAAATAACAATAAAAAATAGAATTAAACAACCGTACGGGCATTTTTTGTACATTGCATACGGCTCTGCAATGGAATTTATTTTTTCGATAGAAGAAATTCTATCGAAAAGAAGAAAAAGAACCCATCTGATCCAAATCGTTAAATGATCCATTTACCACCCTTCCTTTCGTAGTAGTAAAAAAGATACTATGATGGTTCTGTTGCTTTATATGTTTATCTATTTATCTCGTCTGTGGTTTAGCAATCCCAAAGTTTCTTTTTGATATGATCCAAGAAGGAGAAAATTATTTTTTCCATTTTTTTGACTCTTTCTTATCATAACATAAAAATAAGAAAGATACTTCTGGTGTGGAAGAATAATGGTTTGTGACGCTGAAATTGACTCTTGCTTGACACATAAAATCAACTTGGGAATAACCCTTCTTTCATACTACTATCTCGATACAAAATCTCATGTTAGAAAAAAAACACTAATGGTTTGTTCATATCGAACTCGAAGTGCCATGCTATTATTACTTATTCTTTATTTGATTCATATTCGATACAGCGAAGGCATAGTATTTTTTTCTCAAATAAAAAAAACTCATTGGCGCCAAGCGTGAGGGAATGCTAGACGTTTGGTAATTTCTCCTCCAACCAGAATGAAAGATCCCATTGAAGCGGCTAATCCCATACATACTGTATGTACATCCGGTGACACAAATTGCATAGTATCATAAATGGCTATTCCTGGTATTACCCATCCGCCTGGAGAATTTATAAACAAATAAAGATCCCTAGTATCATCCTCTATGCTGAGGTATACCATGAGACCAACAAGTTGATTCGAGATCTCGCTATCAACCTCTTGTCCTAAAAAAAGTAATCTTTCTCGATGAAGTCGGTTGATTAGGGAAAAATTGTATCCCTGAGGAACCGTACGTGCACCTTTGGATGCATACGGTTCGAAAGAATTGCGAAAAAAAAATCAATGTATTGATTCCAGTCCTATTTCTTTTTTTTTTAACATGAGTTTTGCCCTCCTTCCCTATATTCTATAATGTAGAATATAAAAAAGAATTTTATGAACTTATTGAACTAACTTCTCATTGATGTATTGTTTCATCGAAATTCAAATTACGATGTAATTTTCTTGTTCCTGAATGGACCCTTTCAATTCTTTTAGGTTCTTGTTCTACTCCGGGGGAAGATTTGCCCGAATTCCATTTGCGCATATAGGTCAAATGATTCCAGTACCACTTCTTTTTTTTTCAATTGTTTCATAACTTTCCCCAAAATATTCGATGTATTAATAATACTACTCTATTGGTAGGCAGTTTTATATTATCCCTTGGTAATCGTGCAATCATCATATATTCTACATAATAGATTATATTAGAATATTCTATTATAGTCTATTATAGTAAGTTCTATTATATTCTATTTAATTATTAATGAATTTCATAATTTATTAATACTTTAATGAAATTTATAATACTTTAATGAAATTTATATTTTATTTTTATATTCTTTATTTAATATTTCTTATTTATATTACTACTTACTACATTTACACTCCCATTCTATTACTTTTACTCTTACCATTTCCAATTTGGTATTCTCTGAACGGAGCCTGGATACTTTATCAGTCCAAGTAAACCATCAATTATTTTAATTGATAATATTCATCCCCAATAGGAATCTTTGTGCTTCACGCTCCAAATTATTGATTGTTCAATCAATACAAGATTGAATATCTATTTATTGGATTGGGCGAAATAGAGAATACTCGATCGGGGGAGATAACGGGGAAATACCATATGATCCATATGTCTGACAAGTCGCACTATACGTCAACCCAAGCTGCATCTTCCTCTCCAGGATTCCGAAAAGGTACTTTTGGAACACCAATGGGCATTAAGATAAAAAAAATGAAGTACTATACTTTACTTTAATATGGAAACGTAACAATGGGTTTTATTGTCTTCATCATTTTTTCTCTTTCTTTTCTATATTCTATTCTATATTAGAATTTTCTATTCTATATATTATATATTATAGAAAATAGAACTTAATATTATTAGATAGATATATTATTATCTAGATAGAATTAGAGTATTTAGAGTATATATTAAGTATATAGATTCTAATTTAGAATATTAGTATATAGATATATATTTTATATATAGGAATATAGGACTGGAAGGTTCATAGAGGAAGACAGAATGAATAAAGAAAAATTGTAACGAACGGAATCGATCAGATCAGCCGATTGTTCGAATGATTTCGAATTATAAAAAGTATCTATGCATTCTTTTTCCCTCAAAATCGTCCCATTGCGTATTGGTACTTATCGGGTATAGAATAAGATCTGTTTCTCTTTGTTCTTCTAAATAGAAATAAATAGAATTGTTCCCTTCTCTTTCTATTTCATTAAAAAGAAAAGAAGGGAATACAAATAAATATAAATCTTTTCCTATACAAAATCTACCGAACAGGTGAAATACACGGTCTAGTCTTTTCCAATGCGATAAAGTTACATAATGTCTATTTCTTTTTCAGAAAGGGGTATTTACATGGGTTTGCCTTGGTATCGTGTTCATACTGTTGTATTGAATGATCCCGGTCGATTACTTTCTGTACATATAATGCATACAGCTCTAGTTTCTGGTTGGGCCGGCTCGATGACTCTATATGAATTAGCAGTTTTTGATCCCTCTGACCCTGTTCTTGATCCAATGTGGAGACAAGGCATGTTCGTTATACCCTTCATGACTCGTTTAGGAATAACCA